ATGTACTCTATTTCAAATCACGTGAGCAGTCATTAGCATTACTAGGGTACATACCGGTATTTCTATTTAGTCATTTGATGAGGGTCTCTTTTATTAGTTTGAATAGCAGAAAAAATAGAATTCTCTACTGTATCCGCGTATCATTTATCCCTACGAAATACCAGACGAAATAGAACGATCTTAGAAGGGATATAATGAAATTCTTTGATTGGTTGTTCCTAGAGAAATGATCTGTTTTATTTGACTGATGGGGACAACAACCAATTAATTATAACAAATATAAATAAACAAAAAAAATAGAAAAAATTCTAAATACTACTTAATACTAATAATAAAATAATAAACAGAGTGCTCTTATTCAAAACGCCCTGTGATCTTCAACCAATTCTGCGCTTCAATATAATTACCAGGGGTAAGGGCTATAGCTTGTTTCCAATACTCAGCGGCTTGATCAAACCAAGCCTCCGCAATTTCAGAATCTCCCTGTCGAATGGCCTGTTCTCCGCGGTCGGAATAGGTGAGTAAATTCCTTTCCTTAGAACCGTACTTGAGAGTTTCCTGCCTCATACGGCTCAGCAGTCAATTCTTTTCGTGTCCCATTTATTTTTTAATTGACCATATCTAATTGAATGAGATTTCTTATAGATTAGATCTATTCCATTTTTTTTTTCTCGAGTTAACCAAAAGAAAAGAGGATAATTACATGAGTTTCAAACTTGAATTTGGATTAATAAAGAATTTAATCCGCTTTATAGTTTTATCTTTTCTCCTACCTTCAGAAGAATAAAGCATCGGCATTTACACTCTCATTAGAATTTTCTGAAAGGTAACTATCTCGGTTTCATATATCCATATATGATATATAAATTTCTATAGAATCCGTGAAAAAGACTTTTCTTCATAAAAAAGAAAAGACTTACTATCTTTGGGATCTGATACTACACCGCTGCTCAAAACCTTAGGGGATCCACTCTATTACATAAGTGGATTCCTCACTTTTCTATCATGATATAAGTAAGCAGTTCTTATTGTATTGGCCCAAAACCCCGCTAATTGATCTTTACGGTGCTTCCTCTATCAATTAGATCTTTTATCCATAGAAAAAAAGTATCTAGGCATATCTATTTCTTCATATTTCGACTTCTATGAAGTTTCTTTCTTTGCTACAGCTGATAAAAATCGTTGTTTTGGACGATATCTATGTAGAAAGCCTTTTTTTTTTCTAGTATTTATTAGCGGATTTGCTCTTTCTTTTTTCTTTCTATAGTGGAGATAGTCGCACGTAATGACAGATCACGGCCATATTATTAAAAGCTTGTGGTAAGAACGGGTTTCGTTCTAGTGCCCGAAAATAATATTCCAAAGCTTTCGTATGTTCTCCGTTACTTGTGTGGATAAGGCCTATGTTATAAAGTATATAACTTCGATCATAGGGATCAATTTCCAGTCGCATAGCTTCATAATAATTCTGTAAAGCTTCCGCATAATTTCCTTCGGATTGAGCCGACATCCGTTACGGTCGTCATTCGGTTCAAAGAATCTCCGTTCCAGAACCGTACGTGAGATTTTCATCTCATACGGCTCCTCCTTTATGTGCATAATGATAAAAATACATAGAATCAAAAAAGATTGAAGTATTCTCATTATGAACTGAGCAGGGCTAGTGTTTTTACAATAAATCTCTAGCCAACCTTCCTGTAAAAGATTTTTTGTTAACATAAAGTATGTTGGTACTGGATAAAAAAAAGAAATGGTAACTCCAACAATTTCTTTGTCCTCAACGCCGCTAAATTTCCTGGAATTAGTCACTTCAACAGTCTTCGATGGTTATACGGGTATCCAAAATACGAACGAGATGGATGTTTGTTGTCCCAACCATTCTTCTTAGTCCCGATCCCGATAAGGAAGGAGGATCTTTTTTTTTTAACAAAGTTTTCGTGTTGTTGATTCCTAAGCGTAGTGCTTCTTCCCCCATGCCGCCTATTAGTACTAGTGGAGTAGAGTTGACCTAACCCATAAGTATAGGTATAACCTTTCGCTTAATACTATAAATCAAAAATTGAAGCATATGAGGTTGCATTAATCGGGGATACACGACAGAAGGAATTAATTGTTTTATTTCCACAAACTTCACCTTCAGCAAGCGTAGATTTTTTTCCATTTTTTTCTTTCTATCCGAAGAATGTGTCTTTCTCCTAAGACTGAGAGCGGTAAAAAAAAAAATAATCAAATCGCACCATCTCTGTAATAGGTGAATGCCTCCTTTTCTCCTGAAGTTGTCGGAATTATTCGTAATAAGATATTGGCTACAATTGAAAAGGTCTTATCAATAAAATTTCCATTTATCCGAGATCTAGGCATAGGTAGCAATCCATTCTATAATTTAATTATCTCTCGTGAGAAAATAATCCCACAAACAAAGGAATTGTACAATACAGTACGAAATAACGTAAAAAACGTAAAAACGGACTCATTAAAAAAAAAAGTTTATCCTCCAGTC